TCCCTCCCCCTTTGTGGGGGTCCAGACCCCTACGAGTGAGCAGAAAAGGGAGGAGGAAAGAGGCCCTGGTGAACCGTCATAATTAGTGAACAAGTGTAAGCTTCGCTGCCCGACAGTATAGAGTACTGACCACACCGAGGGACAGGCCCTGAAGCGAAGGACGGGAACGAGCGGAATAAATGTGTTCCAATTTTTGGCCTTGCACCGACCATCCAATGGACCATGGACTAAACGGCCACTGCCTAAAAGGACTATGTCCAGGGGACCGCCGCCCCCCCACAAGGTACATCTCGCGCCTATGGGCCGCTATAACTATCCAAGAAGACACTCGAAACTGGAAAGATAAAAAAACCCACCCGGTAGACTGCCAAGCTAAAAGTTCTACGACACAGGAGCGGGATTCTCTAAAAAGCCAAGGTCGTGAGTGGCCAAGAGGGCCCACTTGGAGACTTGGGATCTCAGCATCAAATGCGAAGGTTGCCCGGCCGATAGGCAAAAGAAACTAGTTGAGTTCTTATCTTAGTAGGCTCATAATAGGGAATACTCTAACCCTGGGAACCGGGACCTAGGAGTTGAGCTAGCACCGACCGAACAGGGCGGGCAGTAACCGAAGAGCGGAGGATGGCACTCGGCTTCGAGGGAAAGACTGGCCACTGAAGCCCCTCGCCGGGTTACCTTACCTGGAAGTTACGGGATAGAGTCCCCCATTTTACGAAGTAAATCGACGTATAGGCAATTTGTTTAGCTTTTATGGCACGGAAAATGACCCCCCTTCTCATTCTTCGTATTCCCTCTCTCGATCCTAAACTCGTCTTTCTCTTTACATACATTAACTGAATCCTATAGGCGCAGGGTTCCAAACCTGGTGTGGTAGTTCGATGAGCTTGAACCATTGCCGTCTCATATGCTGTCTACTCTTAGTGTAGTGCGCTAAGCTTTTTTTTATCGCAGCGCTGTGCCCGGTGACCACAACAAAGCATTATTGAAAGAAGACAACAATCGTCAGGTGGAGTAGCCCTATAGTTTACTTCCCCCGTGACTCTCAACTAAGACAGGGCAGGGGAAGATCTCTTATGCTACTAAAAATACCAGGTACGGGGTGAATCATATCGAGCGAAGAACCCTACCTTGCTGTCGTATCGAAGCGATTGGGGAAAGGGGTCGGACCGAGCAAGTGCTTTCACGGTCCGCTATTCCTGCTTTCAAGCATTTGCGCACCTTACCCTCACTCAACCAGCAAAGCAGCCCTTTCGAAAGCCAGAGCTTCTACCCTACCAGGAGAACACTTAGCCTCAGTTCAGCGCCTAATTGATTCCATAGCACCCTATATGAGAATGAGAGGGCAGACTGGTGTCTTGATCGGACGTAATGCTCCCCTTTCGTCGCGTGCTCTCTCATCACCTAATGATGATCAAATCACGATCATAGGGTAGCCCGGTTTTCAGTCTATATTCAGATTATAATGGAAATAAATACCCCGAAGCTTCTTTAGTTCCAGATGATGCAGAGCCAATTCTCATTCTGGATCCAATCCCATCTCCTGAGCTATACCTATCACTTCTTAAAATGTAGATTTGCCGGAACTTCAACTTATTGAATAAGGCAAGATGGAGACCTGATTTGGACTCTCGTGATCGAGTATTTTAAAGAACGCGGAGCTATAGCCAAACCAGGTTGAGAGCGCCGAAGCTTATCCACGCACTAACTTCTACTACTGTCTTGCTGTGGAAGCAGTGGCCGGAAGCTTCACTGTGGAGGCAGGCGGTCTGATGGAGCTGATTCAATCCACAACCGAGATAAGGCCATCCTTTGAACCCAGGAGCGAAGCTACCCCTTCCGAGGCTAGCCCACAAGAATCCATCTCAGGATTATAATCTGCAATACAAAGACTAACCATGGGATGGGGGTCGCCCGCTGAATTGACCTCTTAGAAGGAAGAAGAACAAGAGCTACTGCGGTTGAGTCTCAGTCTTTCCAAAAAGGCTAACTTTCTTGATAAGTTCCCATAAGAAGACCTTTCTCATCGAAAATTTACAAAAACTGAAAGCCCACACCAAACGAGATAACTCAGTTGGCTTAGGATTCGTAATGATCTGGAACATCGGTTCCAGTCTTATTTCCCTGCAAGAAAACGTAAGCGTTAGCGCTTTTCTTGTCCGGTGCTTGTTCCTTCCTTGGCTTTAATTTGCATATAACTAGCTAATGCTACTGGGGATGCCCTTGGTGGATTCGCACTTCTCTTGGTGGAGTAACTTGCTTACAGTACACAGGGCGTCGTCAGTCGTGAATCCTATATATATGCCTATATAATGATATGGAAAGGGATTTTCAAGTGGAAAAAGACCATTCGATTCGCCTTGACCGGATCACATAGCGTTAACGGAGTGGTAAACTTCGCAGCAGGAGCAGTCTTTTACTTTACTACGGATAAACCGCGTTCACGTAAAAAAACCTTGCTGCTCGCTCAATGCACGTTAAGTACTCCTCTATCGCGCTTATGGAGCCCTTTTTAGTTTAGCTTAGCAGAAAAGCGGTAGCTTCGGTCTTATTCCTGCCTTACTTTATATATACTATCATCATCAAAATTATTAGTTGCTAATTTCTTAGTAGGGAGCCGAAGGCGAGCGCTTTCAATGCCTTATTGCCCTAGTCTGCTTCTTTAAGCCCGATGCGCGCGCTATAGGGCTCGCTGAGTGGCCTTTCTCCGCGCTTCTATCGAGTGAAGCACCGAGCCTACGCTTCTCCTCAGGAATGCACCCCTGAGGCTAGTTTCTTATTAAGTAATTTTAGGGGGGCTTTCCATCCGCTGTTTATGTTGAAGAAAGAATCTCACCTGCCCCTTTTTATCTCTCTACTATTCGACATTTCCCGAAAGAGTAAATCAGTGAGTGAGGGAATTCAAGTAAAGGCGGCTTAAGCTTTCCAATTCAAATTATCTATCCTTCGAATAAATCCCTCACTCATTATATAATAAAGTCGGAGAATCGGATGCCGCTGTCTAATAATAGCTTCCCTTCTTTGAAATCTAGATCTTCTGTTTAGCGAATCTGGAATAAGGGATCGAAGGAAGCAAACAGGAGCTCGTACTTAGATCAGAGGACGCTCATCCCGGGCAGGCAGCAGAGGCTTCGGGTGGAAGGAATTAATAAAGTAAGGTGCGAATAGAGTTTAAGGCAGAAGAGTTCCTGCCCTGAAAGAGCTCCGCTACTCTACGAACTTCCTTACTTAGCCTTTCTTTCGTATAGGACAGAAAAAGAGTATGCCCAACTAGAGTAGTAAATTATTAGTCTTTCATAGGCGCAATCAGTTAATCTGATTAGTAACTCGGAGAAAGGTAGCGAAGTGAGTTTAGTTTTTATAATTTTTTATATAAAGAATAGTTTTTTCTATCTTTATTCAAGTGTGTTAGTTGAACGAGAAAGCCTTGCCCAGGAGCTCATAGAGCCGGACCTCATTGGCTAAGTTCCTTTCACCTTCATCTCCCCTGGAAGATCTAGCAATTTATTCCGAATCTCGATCGTCAGATTCTCACTGGTGATGGTATAAAGAGATGGGCGAGACTTTCAACATAGACCCCACTCCCAGTCATCCTGCTTACAGGAAAATAAGGAGTTGCAAAGTGAAGCCTTTGGCTTAGAGAGCTGGCAGAAGGCAGTTTTTGGATCGAGAACCACTGAAACAAGGATTATATCGAAAGCGAGTTAAGTGACCAAGAATACGAGACGTCTAAGCAGGGGCGGGGAGCAGATAGTAGCGATGGTTCCATTTTGTCGATCTTATGAAAAAAAAGAATTGCCTTCAATGACCGATGAGATCGAGCGCTAGTGCTTCAAGATTGGTCTCGTATACGTCCCGTCGACCCGCGTCTTCCATTGGAGTAGTAGCATGGAAGGAGCATAAGGAGTAGAGAAGGTAGAGATGAGTTTATGCAATGTATGATGTTCCAACTCGTAAAGGGAAAGAAGAACGGGATCAGCCTACTTCTTCGATCGCATGAAGGTACTCCTAACTATTAGGGGAATCTTTCCAATCCTAGTTCTTGTGCGGGCCGATCGTCTCAGACAGATGAAAGAGTGAGCGAGAAGGAGCTTATGATTGGGGAATTGCTGCGATTGAAGCTCTTTTCGGTTTCAGTCTTCATCGCCCTTCCAATTTATATTAATCCTTAACATCATTTATCAACCAAGCCCACTAACTTCATTAACTTATTCTAAGCTTCTAAATTCCATTTATTCCCTTCATTCCGGCTAAAAAAAAAATCGAAAGATCGAAAGAATATACCAGTCAGGAGCTAGCCTCATGCCTAGGGAGGCGGTCTCTCAATCCGATTACGAAAAAAGAGTTACTCTTAAAGGTAGGGCAAACGTTAGCTCAGGTTCGATAGGACCAGGGCGCTAAGGATGACTCTACTTAAAGGATAGGAACGAAGTTTACAGAGATGCTCCCACTGTCGGGTACGGGGAGTTTTTGGTTGGTAGATCTTCCTCCCTCCACTCTCGTTAGAGTACCTACGTTCCCACCCCTCCTTCTATCGTTTCGTTTCACTCATTCCAATAGACGAAGCCTCACCTTAGTTCACCCTGGGAAGAGGAAGAAGGGGATAGGCGGGAGCTGCAGTCGGTATGGGTACGGAAAAGCCTTATTTTTCTTTATAAGAAATAGCGATTAGATCTAATTTAGCTTTCTGAAAAAAAAAGGCTTTCAACTTATAAACTTAAAAAAGAGAAATGGATTATGAACCTAGCCGCAGCTGTTCTTGCGCCGCAGAAGTTGAAAGTCCGCGGAGCTTGAGCATCGTGGAAGGGAGAAGAAGCACCTACTACGAACTGGGTTAGGAGCCTGTGCTAGTAATGGTTGGATTGGAGAAGGCATAGATAGCATAGCCCTCGTCTACGATGAACGATTGGATCGAAAAAGATAAGGGAAAAGGGTAAGAGTCAAGCCGCAAAGCCCTCATCCTACAAAGATCTATACCGCGCAAACCATTTGAAGAAGGTAAACCGAAGCCAAGGTCAACCTCTCTGCAGAAAGCATAGCACCTACCCTTGCGTCAGGAGCTGGCTTAAGCCCGGGAAATTCAATTCCCAGTCGAAACAAATGAAGAAGAACTAGCCACAAAGGCTTAACCACCAACGGATGCGGCGGATGAATTAGCTCTCTAGCCCTTTCCTTCAACCCTGAGAACAGGCATCTCAGAAGGAAAGTTTTTGAACTAGCTAGTCTTCTAACGAAAGGTAGGCCTTTAGTTTATTACGTAAAAAAGTAGTCCTTAAAGACTGCGCATAAAATTATTGAAAGTCGTGTAAGAAAGTTCCATCTCAATCTTCCTCATTTTTCCTTTAGACTCTTTAGTTTACCTCTTCACCCTACGAAATTAATTAGCTTTTTCTGTCTTCCTTGATGGAGGGTATGGGGTTCCGGGTGTGTTTGGTAAGGAGAGTGGGGTTATGGGTTTATAGGTCTATCACCATTCCCCCTTTAAGTAAGCAAATCAGTAAGTGAATCAGTCCTCGAGGAAAGCGTATCAGATCAAGCCTAATACTTAAGGACTGAGTTTCCTTTTTTTCCGAGTATTTTTTTAAGGTGGAATGCTTTCCCGCTTTATTCGGGGAAATTGGCTTTGCGGTCTTATATTCCGTATAGTAAGCCCGGTTGGCATATTGTTGTATGAATTAAAAGATCGTCTTTTTGTCGGAGAGAATCTATCTATTCTAGATACCTTACCGCTCACTTGCCCACCGACTCGTCTCTTATACGATGAAACTAAGTCCATCAACTATATAAGAAGAGGAGACAGAGAGGTAGTAAGTTGCCCGCTTGTAGCAAGTTCTTAAGGGACGTAGCTAAACCTTCCGAGGAACATCCTTCTATGTAAAAGAGATCTTACCCCACAATGCCAGTAGTTTAAAACCATTATACGGATTAAGCCCGAGGCTTGGATAACAGATCTGAATTCCAGTATAAGCAGTTGATCTCTACTAAAGAGGGTAAGCGAGACATAGCCCAGAAGCTCCAGATTGCCGAGGAGATGTACGGAATGAGGACTGACCGCTTGGGGAGACGAGTCGCTTCTACTTTTAGCCCGAGTGTAAGAGACCGATTTAAGTGAAAGAGCCAGTCCGGTGCCCCGAAAAAGAAGGAAGTGGATCAACGGTTTGCTAGGCCCTTGGTTCGTGTAACCCTATCATTCCGCTTCCATTCCACCAAATGAAAACTTCGTGTCGTCAGGTTGCTAGACCGCCTAGCGGGATCTCACTGAAGGCTCCGAGTATCATGATCGTAAGACGACCATTTTATAGCCTCACACTACCATTTGGGGGAAGAGGAGACCCATAAGTAAGGCCGGGTGAGGGCGTAAAGCAAGCTTTGGATAGAGCTAGGCGATTCCTTATATACGATAGCATCACGCCTTTCACCAAGTCTACCCTCAATGTAGATGAAGCCGCTTATTTTGCTTCCGTCCGATGATATGTATATCAACGTAGATAAGATTTAGTGAGAATGAGCCCTTTTCCTTATATATGCAACCACCGGTGCCAGTTTTAGGGCTCAATCAAGGCCTCGGAAGCAATACAAGATAAGGTTCGTCAGACTTTCTCATTCCTCCGGGTCAGAGGGAATTGTGAGACGTAGCTACGCCCTTCTTCCATGAGAGTAGGTATACTAGAAGCCCAGAAGCGGTTCGCGTAAATCCCCCCGACTCAACACCCGATAAAAACCAGAGGAATTACTGTGCGCCTCCGTAATGAGACCGGGAAGGGTAAAAAAAAAAGAAAAAGCCAAGGAGGAATCCGAGTTGCATCCTACAATAAGGAAGATCGGAGAAGTCTTCGTTGTATAGGTAGGTAAAGAAAGTGCTCAAGATTGTCATTGTCGCAAAATACGCTGTATAATCTTATCTATGCTGTTGCATAATCGTTACCTGGGATTTTAGTCTAGCCTTGTTTGCTTCTTTTTTTCCTGTTTAGCCTTCGATGCATTTCCTTACAGCGTATGCATAAAACCAATAAATGTAACTAACTCTAAGGAACTCGATAGATACGGGCATTGATTAAAAGATTATCAAGTAGGATTTGAACCTACGACCAGTCAGTCAACAGCCGACCGCTCTACCACTTCAATTCAATGACGGACTTAACCTACCTTTCCCCATTCGACCTACCTGATACTTTACTTACGAACATTTACTTCTGGACTTTACCTTTAATTAAGACCTTCCCTTCCATAAGTTTCCACAGCTTGAGGTGGATTCAAGTGAATTTCCCACGTCTTTTTCATTCAAACGGAATTTCCGTACATATATCCTGGAAAAAGAATGATAAAATTTCCTTTTTCCGGGACCAGATTTCACACTGAGCCTCTCTCGGGTTTGGCTAGCAGCCTATAACGGGGAAAATTGAAACTCAATTCTCTAATTTTGCTGAGGCCTGCTGCCCAACTTGAAACTCGAAAAAGGAAGCTGATCTGCCAACAGAGCCCTCTTCTCCTTACTAATAACTAGAACGGGTGAGGACTTCAACTTCGGCGAAAACTTTTAAACTGAGCTTTTTACGGAAACAAGGAAGACTCATATTCTATACGCTTATCCACGCCTACCCTGTTGCCTTAGGATCCATTCTAAAACGAGATGGGACCCTTCCCAGCTAAGAAATGGATGCTAAGGTAAAAAACCCCTACATTGATTGGCTTCACGTGCCAAATCCTGCGCTCTATAAGTCTTTGGCGTTGGATTTAGGGAAAGTAAAGTTGCTTCCCCGACTCAGTTTAAACTTCACCTTAACACGAAGCTGGTTACTTCTGTTTATCTCTGAGCTTCAAGTACTACGGGCTCTTATGCCAGCAGATGTGTGTAGCTCGAGTCTATTACTGAAGCAAGTACCATCGGCCCAAGCAACCTAAGGTCTGACCTCTTCTCTTTTCCAAGCCTTTCTTGAAAGGCGGCTTTCAAACCGGTAAAAAACCTGTCCCTTAGAGAGGAACACAAGGACGCCAGATGTTCCCTGCGAGCTCTTATCCCTCTCCGTTATAAAAGGGGAAGCCAAAGGCGAAGCACAAAAGGTTAAAAAGTACCCAAGGAACGCCAGCTGGTAAACACGTATGTCTACCGGTATGAACCTTTCTATGTTAACATCTTAGCCCTGGGCCTTTGCCTATCGGGAAAGTTAGACACGAGTGACCTTATCAAATAAAAGGAATCCACTGTGCATACTCTATGTTCAAGGGCGACATATAACATCCTACAAGACGGGCTAGAGTAGAGGTCCGGGATAGGATGATCACTTGTTGAATCAGACGAAATAGGTGGTACTCGATTCGAAGGAGAGAGGAAGACACGACCCCAAGGTGCCCAGGCCTGTAGTCTCTTAGAGAGGTAGCACGTTTCACTCCTCTTCGCCGGCTTCCTTGAAGCCTAAAGACCGGGTCGGCTGTCCCAAAGGACCGAGGGAGAGAATCAGTATCAACTGTCTTGGCTTTTTTGGGTTCGCTGTTTTTACCGCTACCGGCGTGCGGATGGCTCATAATCCCCCGGTAAGGTATTTAGAAGGGACTTGCCTTTTCTTACCGAACCACGGAATAATGCGGGAGAAAGAGTAAGCGCAGGAAGGCGAATCGAGAACGGTTTTTCTTCTGGAGAAGTTTTTATTTTTTTCGAAGTGTAAAGTGGGTGCAGTAACGGCGGATTCGATAGCACATTGTGCAATTCCTCATCTGCATAGTCTCGCTAACAAGGGAGAGCGCTTCGAAGACCGTTGGTATAAAACTCCTCGTGCCAGTTTTAGAAAACACCGTGTTTTTGGCCTAAATTCCGAGTCCTATCAATTATTCCTCCCTTGTTTTGATCCCTTACTACTTGATACTAGGAGAATAAGGTCCCTAATCACTCCATTCCTGGGCTGATTGGTGGTCTTCACACGGCCCAAATAAGGTGAGTCTAGCTGGCACTATTGGAAGTGCTCCTTTATTGACTTCTTCCGTCTACCCTGAATGTCCGTATTCGTCACCCGAAGGACTTTATTGTTGGTTGGCTGGAACGAGTGCTTGAATAGTCCCTTTTCTCCCCTTTCCAATAAAAACAGTTGTTAGTTGGAAGGCTTTTCCGGCGAGTGCTACTTTGGCTGAAACAGGCCTACCCGTAGAGTTATCCTTTCCCGAGTGCTTACTTCTTTAGTCAACAGATTGGCTAGCGACTCCGTTCACCTTTCCCAACCAGCCTATAAGATAGCCCGACCGGCGAACAGTCCTTCTTACAAACCTGAACCCTTTCTTTGACCGAAGCCTTTCCACAACCATGGTTGACGAACGACTCTTGGTGCTTGCTCTGGTGCTAACCATCTATCATGATTAAGATCGGCTAGTGGAACAATGGGCGAAAGCCCGATCAAGTCGTATTGATTCAAAATTTTTGATATCCCCTAGTAGAAGTCTTTCTTCGGAATACGCAATAAGCTGACGGTTGGTTGATGGAAGGTATAGAGCTCTGCTTACTACTTTACCTTTACTATTTATAGATGCCTCTGTTCCAACCTTCCCCAGCACCCTTGAATTGAATTATTCGAAATCCCCCTCCTCTGTGCTGCTACCTTCCCAAAAGGGCTTTGTACGCTCTTCCTTCTTTGTGAGAGTGGCATTCTTCTGCCCCGAAAGGGAAAGTGGTGGAACTCATGGCCCAGTAGTCCCCCTTCTCTGATTCTAATCTTCGTGCCCTTCCATGCGCTAAGATGGAAGTCGAGTTCTAGCTGCAGCTCTTGAGAAGCCCCTTTCGTTTTTTGCCCTAATCTAAGGGTAGAACTCATCCAGTGCTCTCCTTTCTTTCCCGGGGCTGTCCCTCTCTAAAAATCTCTATCGCGATCGCGCTTTACTAATAACATAGAAATTGATCGCTAATTAATGCTATTGAGAACAACGCTTTCTCTGCAGTTGCTCTTGCTTTCTTTCCAATTGCTTTTGTTGAATGGAATCAGAGTTCAGGTGATGAAGGTGCTCCCTCATCATCAGGTCT